GGGAAGCATGCATCCATGGCTGAATGGTGAAAGCGCCCAACTCATAATTGGCAAATTCGTAGGTTCAATTCCTGCTGGATGCAGGCCAATGCGATATCACATAGGAAGGAAGAGTTGGAATTGGCCTTGGATCGATGGAATCTCATCATCCATACATAACGAATTGGTAGGGTATATTCATACTATCACATAGGAACAATCAGAACTAGAATTCTGATCGATACTGGAACTTATAGGGAATCAAATGGATTTATGGATGGAATCCAATATGCAGTAGTTACAGAAAAAAGTATTCGGTTATTGCAGAACAATCAATATACTTCTCATGTCGAATCAGGATCAACTAGGACAGAAATCAAGCATTGGGTCGAACTCTTCTTTGGTGTCAAGGTCATAGCTATGAATAGTCATCGACTCCCCCGAAAGGGTCATCGACTCCCCCGAAAGGGTAGAAGAATGGGACCTATTATGGGACATACAATGCATTCCAATTACAGACGTATGATCATTACGCTTCAACCGGGTGATTCTATTCCACCTCTTTTTGGATTCTATTCCACCTCTGATAGAGAAAAGAAGGGAAAGCAAAATACTGAATAACATGGCGACACATTTATACAAAACTTCTACCCCGAGCACACGCAACGGAGCCATAGACAGGAAATCCAATCCACAAAAGAATTTGACTTATGGACAGCATCGTTGTGGTAAAGGTCGTAATGCCAGAGGAATCATTACCGCAAGGCATAGAGGGGGAGGTCATAAGCGTCTATACCGTCAAATCGATTTTCGACGGAATAAAAAAGACATATCTGGTAGAATCGTAACCATAGAATACGACCCGAATCGAAATGCATACATTTGTCTCATACACTATGGGGATGGTGAGAAGAGATATATTTTACATCCCAGAGGGGCTAGAATTGGAGATACCATTGTTTCTGGTACAGAAGTTCCTATCTCAATGGGAAATGCCCTACCTTTGAGTGCGGTTTGAACTATGGATTTACGTAATTGGAAGTAACCAATTAGGTTTACGACGAAACCTAGAAATCGATCACTGATCCAATTGGAGTACTTCTACGGGATAGACCTCAACAGAAAACTGTTGAGTAACGGCAGCAAGTGATTGAGTTCAGTAGTTCTTCATAGAAAATTATTGACTCTAGATATATGGTAATATGGAGAAGACAAAAGGGTTTGAAGCACGGACAGAACCGGAAGCGCTCCTTGTTTCAAAGAGAGGAAGACGGGTTATTCACATTTCATTTGATGGTCAGAGGCGAATTGAAAGCTAAGCAGTGTATAAAGATCCCGGGGGAAAAATAGAGATGTCTCCTACGTTACCCATAATATGTGGAAGTATCGACGTAATTTCATAGAGTCATTCGGTCTGAATGCTACATGAAGAACATAAGCCAGATGACGGAACGGGGAGACCTAGGATGTAGAAGATCATAACATGAGCGATTCGGCAGATTTGGATTCCTATATATCCACTCCTATGGTATTTCATCATACGATTCATAGAAGATCCATCTGTCTAGATATCATCATATACATCTAGAAAGCCGTATGCTTTGGAAGAAGCTTGTACAGTTTGGGAAGGGGTTTTGATTGCTAAAAAAGAAGAATCCACTTCAACCAATATGCCCTTAGGCGCGGCCATACATAACATAGAAATCACACTTGGAAAGGGTGGACAATTAGCTAGAGCAGCAGGTGCTGTAGCGAGACTGATTGCAAAAGAGGGTAAATCAGCCACATTAAGATTACCTTCTGGAGAGGTCCGTTTGATATCCAAAAACTGCTTAGCAACAGTCGGACAAGTGGGTCATGTTGGGGCGAAGCAAAAAAGTTTGGGTAGAGCCGGATCTAAGTCTTGGCTAGGTAAGCGTCCTGTAGTCAGAGGAGTAGTTATGAACCCTGTAGACCATCCCCATGGGGGCGGTGAAGGGAAAGCCCCAATTGGTAGAGACCAACCTAAGACCCCTTGGGGTCATGCTACGTTTGGAAGAAGAACTAGGAAAAGGAAAAAATATAGTGATAGTTTGATTCTTCGTCCCCGTAGTAAATCGTAAATAAAGAAGAATATGGAAAATCGAATTTGGGGAAAAATTGGGATCTTTTGACAAAAAGACAAAAAAAGGAGTTTCATCACATGCATTTACGAAAAAAAAAAAACCTTTGACAAAAAGACAAAAAAAGAAGTTTCATCACATGCATTTACGAAAAAAAAAACCTTTTGTGGCTCATCATTTACGGAACAAAATAGAAAAACTCAATAGCAAGGGGGGAAAAGAAACCATATTAACTTGGTCTAGAGCATCTACCATTATACCCATAATGGTTGGCCATACAATTGCTATTCATAATGGAAAAGAACATTTACCTATTTATATAGAAGATCGTATGATCGGTTATAAATTGGGAGAATTCGTGCCTACTCGAACTTTTGGTGAACATCCGGAAAACGATAATAAATCTCGTCGTTAATTTTGTGAGATTTCATGAGAATTTGCATATAGATTTGTTGGAAAGAGGTACGAGGGAGGGCTCAAGCCCTTTTTCAGATTTCTTTTCAGATTTCCATCGCTATTCTATAGATGGAAAGAAAATCTTGATCTATCGAGTCTATGGATTCTGTCCTTCCTATCTATTCTGGATATGGAATTTTCTACTCGAGAGATGGAAAAGGCCGGACTTTTTCTTCTATTTATTCCGCCTTTCCTTTCTATTATTTCGATTTCGAATCCGCTTTCTTCGATGCTATCTATACTATATCTATATAGGTCAAATCCTCTGGGATTTACCAGTCTCTCTTTGGAAAAAAGATTGTAATTGAATTTGGAATTGTAACATTCTTCTTTCTCTACAGACAACATTCTTGTATCTCTATAGAATCGAATTCCAAGAAAATAGAATCGAATTCCAAGAAATCCTAAAGAAATAGGAGTCTAATAATAGGATTCATATCCTCTCAAGAATTCTTATTGCTTTCCTATGGAAATGTATCCAATGAATATGGAAATATAGGAAAGAAAAGAGCTTTCCTATTCATATCCAAGCTTTTTTCAACGGTCCGGATATGGAAATTGTTATTCTCCTATTTAGGGAAGTACCTCAATTCCCTTTTTTTCATTTGGATTGGCGGTTTTGCTTTTGGTCTTTTCTAGCTATACCGGTTTCAAGAGAGAAAGAGAAAAGAGAGAAAAAGAAAACCAAACAAATACAAATGGGAATGAATAGTTCATTAGCTAGCTATTCGATCCTTCATTTAGGAATTCTATACAGAATATATGAGAACAGAATCTATATATATGAGATCCATAATATATATATAAGTATGAATCATACATATTCTATGAAGAATACATATTAGTGATAATATGTATATATGAAGTAACAAGAATAAGAAAGTAACAAGAAGAATAGAAGAATTGCTCATCATCCATTGGTGGGGGGTAACGAACCTTATGATAAAGAAGAACTCGAATAGATCGGGCACGGAAATCAAAGTTTTAGCTAAACATATACATATGTCTGTTTTCAAAGCCCGAAGAGTCATTGATCAAATTCGCGGGCGTTCCTATGAAGAAACACTTATGATACTGGAATTCATGCCTTATAGAGCCTCTTATCCCATTTTCCAATTGGTTTCTTCCGCAGCAGCAAATGCTCGTCATAATATGGGTTCAAAGGAAGCTGATTCATTTATTAGTAAAGCCGAAGTCAGTGGGGGCACTATTGTGAAAAAGTTAAGACCCCGGGCTAAAGGGCGTAGTTATCCAATAAAAAGACCCACCTGTCATATCACAATTGTACTGAGGGATAAATCGATTATAGAAATCCAAGAAATCCAAAATGGAGATTCCTAAAATGGAGATTCCTATGGAAAAATCACATATGGATGGAAAAATAGTAGAATCCAAAATATGGGACAAAAAATAAATCCACTTGGTTTCAGACTTGGTACAACTCAAAGTCATCATTCCCTTTGGTTCGCGCGACCAAACAATTTTCCCGCGGGTCTCCAAGAAGATGAAAGAATACGAGACTGTATCAAGAATTATGTGCAAAAAAAGATGGGAGTATTCTCGGAAATTATCCATATCAGAATTCAAAAAACAATAGATTCCATCAAGGTCATAATCTCTATGGGATTCTCCAATTTATTAAAAAAGAATCAAAAACAAAAAATGGAAGAATTACGAACACAAAAAATGGAAGAATTACGAAGAAATGTACAAAAAAAGTTAAATCCTATGAACCAGAGACTGAAATTCGACATTCTGATCAAAAAAATGGAACAATCTTATGGGCAACCTAAGATTCTTGCAGAATATATAGCTTCACAATTACAAAATAGAGTTTCCTTTCGAAAAGCAATGAAAAAAGCTATGGAATTCACTGAACAAACGGATACAAAAGGAATTCAAATACAAATTGCAGGACGTATCGGCGGAAAAGACAAGGCCCATGTCGTATGGATTAGAGAAGGTAGAGTTCCCCTACAGACGATTCGTGCTAAAATGGATTATTGTTCCTATACGGTTCGAACTATCGATGGGGCCTTGGGCATCAAAATTTGGATATTTGTAGACGAGGAAGAATACTAGAATGGATCCTCTTTTTTCTTGTTCTTCCATCTAAGGAAGAAGAAATACTCATTGGATTTCTATAGGGTTCAATAAAAATTCGATTGACCATTGCATTTGGTAGAATTGCTATGCTTAGTGTGTGACTCGTTGGTTTCTTCTTTCGAGTTAGGATTCAAAAAACGGATCCCTACACTATAGAACTATAGACTCATAACTATAGAAACGAAAAACCAACTTATTGCTTCGTATTGTCAAGATCCCACAAAAGAGTCACTATATGATGTACCGATCATGTAGTTGTAGCAACTGAAATTTTATTCCATCCAAAAATGGGATACAAATGGGATTATGATCAATCCAATTCTCGGGTTAGAAAACAAAAAAAAGGAAAGGGATGTAGATAAATGGAAAGGTGATAGAAAGAGAGAAGGAAAATAGCAGTGATATAATACGATTCCCATATGTATGGTCTATGAATCATCTCATAAAAAGCAATGTGATAAAGCATCAATACCGACAATCCAACAAAGTCCAGAGCCCGAGTGAATAGAAACTGAGGGGATTGACTCAGAAACCAATTTCGTTGGGAGCTCCATTGCAGAGTTCAGGCCTAACCATTCCTAGAGAAGCTATAGGAACGACGGAACCCATGACTGCATAAGATTCTATGGAAAACGAATCTGAATAATTCATTGGGAAGGATGGCGGAATGAACCAGGAACCAATTCATTCTCAGTGGTCATAGTATGGGTTGACCTCTACGAATGAAGCAGAAAAGAGTCAATATTCGCCCGCGAAACTCTGATTTCTTTCCTAGATGACAAAATTTTGCGTGATTCCTTCCATAAAATAAAGGTAACCCAAATGAAAATGGTAAACAAAATGAAAATCAAGAAGAATGGATGCCAAATGGAGAAATCGAACTATAGTTGCGGATAGTCTCCCAAGCAAGGAAGTGAAAATACAAAATACGAATTGCATTCTTTTATTGGATTCGCGAGGAGCTGGATGAGAAGAAACTCTCATGTCCAGTTCTGCAGTAGAGATGGAATTGGGAAACAACCATCAACTATAACCCGAAAAAAACCAGATTTCGTAAACAACATAGAGGAAGAATGAAAGGAAGATCTTCTCGAGGCAATCATATTTGTTTCGGAAGATACGCTCTTCAAGCACTTGAACCCGCTTGGATCACAGCTAAACAAATAGAAGCTGGGCGAAGAGCAATGACACGATATGCACGTCGTGGCGCAAAAATATGGGTACGCCTATTTCCCGACAAACCCGTTACGCGAAGAAAAGCAGAATCGCGTATGGGTTCCGGGAAGGGGGACTTCGAATATTGGGTAGCCGTTGTGAAACCCGGTCTAATACTATATGAAATGATTGGAGTATCCGAAACCGTAGCTAGAGCAGCTATGTCAATAGCTGCGTACAAAATGCCGATACGAACCAAATTGGTTATTGCGGAACGCGATCCATAGGTTCTATAATAGATAGAAACCATACCATCCATAGGGCGGGTCTTTTACTTTTTAGATACATCGCTCTTTCTAGATACATCATATTTCTTTTTTTACTTGAATCTTTGGATGGAAAGAGCAGATAAAAAAAATCATGATTCAACCTCAGACCTTTTTGAATGTAGCGGATAACAGCGGGGCCAGAAAATTGATGTGTATTCGAATCTTAGGGACTAGTCATCGCCAATATGCTCTGATCGGTGACGTTATTGTTGCTGTAATCAAGAAAGCGGTGCCTCATATGTCTCTAGAAAGATCCGAAGTCATTCGAGCCGTAATTGTACGTACACGTAAAGAACTCAAACGTGACAACGGCATGAGAATACGCTATGATGACAATGCGGCAGTTGTCATCGATCAAAAAGGAAATCCAAAGGGGACTCGCGTTTTTGGTGCGATTGCTGAAGAATTGAGACAGTTCCGTTTCACAAAAATCATCTCATTAGCCCCTGAGGTATTCTAAATGAGATCCATTCTGATATAGTAGGGGGTCGAAACTAGATCCATTCGTAAATAATGGAACAGGTTTCGTAAATAATGGAACAGGTATATACTTTTCAGAATTCCTAAAAAACATGTGGATTATATCCAAATTAGAGGACAACAATCATTCCAATTCATCATGGGTAGAGACACGATTGCCGATATCATCACTTCCATCAGAAATGCTGATATGGAGAAAAAAGAAACTGTTCGAATCATATCTACCAATATAACTGAAAACGTTGTGAAGATATTTCTACAGGAAGGTTTTATTGAACACGTTCGAAAACATCGGGAAAATGATAAAGATTTCTTGGTTTCAACTCTGCGGAAGCATAAAAGGACGAGAAAACGTATCATTTTACGAAGGATCAGTCGGCCGAGTTTACGAATCTATTCTACCTATCAACAAATTCCGAAGATTTTAGGTGGAATGGGAATTGCAATTCTTTCCACTTCTCAAGGTATCATGACAGATCGAGAAGCCCGGCTAAAACGAATTGGAGGAGAAATTTTGTGTCATCTATATCTATTTTGATCCCGCCCTTCTGACACCCTGGACGTTGATAAGATCCTTCCATTTCGCAGCACGCACCTTAGGATGGGGTCGGTCGGAACACATAAAAAAGATGTGTTTGTTGGGGAAAAAGAGAATAGTCCAACAAGGCATCAAATAGACAGATAGAAATGGAATTCGACTAGCCACTAGTCGAAGGATACATAGGAAGAGTGCCCAGAGGACGTACAATAGGACTGACCACCGTGTAGACAATATGACTTACCACCTCACCTTGGAGATGATGTACATGGGTATAGCCCTAGATTCTCATCCCAATTAGATTTTGCGCATATACGACGCATATATCTACATATATTATGATGCATTTTTATGCTTTATAGAACATCGAATCCCATTCGATATTCAATGACTATTCATTACGTACCTGACTAATGACTAGTCGACTTATCATCTCAAAAAGAAGTACTGCAATGAAAATCATTAATGATCCTCGTGGCGAGAAGCGACTATACCTAGCGGTAGTCGTCGATTGTCACCCTAACGCGATGTTTCACGTATATGTATGTAGTCTTAGGAAACTAGCTCTCGGATATGTTTCCGGAAAAATGCGAGAGAGTTCTATCCGCATAACACGCGGGGACAGAGTACTACTCGAACTCAGTGCTTACGATCAAACAAAAGGGCGGATCGTCCGGAGACTTGACAACATGTCGTTTCCTAAGAGGGATGACTCGTCTCGAAAAAACGACTCGGACACGGGCAATGGGGCAGTCTCCTAATCTAATCCAAAAATCACTATTTCCCTTCCTTCACCTTGCTTAACACATGCAAAGGAAAAAATCGTACCTTCACTATTTCATTTCATTGATGAATTAGACTAGTGGTTAATAGAATGATATATATAGGAATCCAATTCTACATTCTACTAGCCACTAGTCCAAATTCGACTAGCCACTAGTCGAAGGATACATAGGAAGAGTGCCCAGAGGACGTACAATAGGACTGACCACCGTGTAGACAATATGACTTACCACCTCACCTTGGAGATGATGTACATGGGTATAGCCCTAGATTCTCATCCCAATTAGATTTTGCGCATATACGACGCATATATCTACATATATTATGATGCATTTTTATGCTTTATAGAACATCGAATCCCATTCGATATTCAATGACTATTCATTACGTACCTGACTAATGAATGACTAGTCGACTCATCATCTCAAAAAGGAAAGGAAGGAGGCACCACAATGACGATCATGAATGATTCTCATGGCGAGAAGCGACTATACATAGGGATAGTCGTCGATTGTCACCCCGATGAGCCAAATTACGTATATTTAATATACGTATATGTTCTTGGAAAAGTATTTATCGGTCATACTTGCAGGAAAATTCGAGAGAGTTCTATCCGCGTAGTCGACAATGACATAGTCCTAATCGAACTCCGTCGTTATGATCAAACAAAAGGGCGAATCGTCGAGAGACTTGACAACTCTAGTTCTGATAAATCAGGAGATGACCCATATAAAGATCCATTTTTTGACAAACCATGGGGCAGCCCTAGCCCATATCCGGACGATGACGACCCGGACACGGGCAATGGCCTCCTACTCCTAATCTAATCCAAAAATCACTATTTCCCTTCCTTCCGGTTTCACATTCCCTTCGCGGAGATACATCCAAAATGAAAGAGACTTTTTTATTTCAAGAAGTAGATTCAGAATTCAAAAGAAAATATAGGGAATCATCAATATGAAAATGAGGGCTTCTGTTCGTAAAATTTGTGGAAGATGTCGACTGATTCGTAGGCGGGGACGCATTATAGTGACTTGTCCTAATCTGAAACATAAACAAAGACAAGGATAATCTTTCTGAAAGAGAACTCACTTTCGAAAGCGAAAGGAAGGACTAATGTCACTCAAAAAGAAATCAAGGATCAAACACGAAATGGATATCTTCGTAGATTTCTGACTCATATTTATGAGATGATAAGATATGACAAAACCTAAGAGACTAAGACGGACAAAACCGAATCTACTAAGACTTCGTACACCTAGGAATAGACGTATTGCTTTACGTAAGAAGAGACGTATTCGTTTACGGGGACGTACAATATCAAAAGGAGTGATTCATGTTCAAGCGAGTTTCAATAATACCATTGTCACTGTTACAGATGCACGAGGTCAGGTCCTTTCTTGGTCCTCCGCTGGTGCTCTTCAATTCAAAGGCCCAAGAAAGGGGACACCTTTTGCCGCTCAAGCTGCAGCAAAGGATGCTATTTCAGTGGTGGATGAGGGTATTATGAAACGAGCAGAAGTGAAGATCAAGGGTGCTGGTTCCGGAAGAGATGCAGCATTACGAACTATTAGTAGAAGTAATATAGTATTAAGTTTCGTACGCGATATAACCCCTATGCCACACAATGGATGTAGACCCCCTAAAAAAAGGCGTTTATAAAAAATAAAAATGAGAATCGAATGGAACAGAATCGAATGGAACAGATTTCAAGAGAAAGAAATGATTCACCAATCTCAATACTAATCAGATATTAGTATGATTCGAGAGGAAGTAGCAGGATCCACTCGAACACCACAGTGGAAGTGCGTTGAATCCAGAGTAGACAATAAACGTCTTTATTATGGACGTTTCATTCTGTCCCCACTTAGGAAGGGTCAAGCCGATACCATAGGTATTGCCATGCGAAGGGTTTTACTTGGAGAAATAGAAGGAACATGTATCACACATGCAAAATGGAAGAATGTACCACATGAATATTCGACAATACCAGGTGTTGAAGAACCGGTACATGAAATTTTAATGAATTTGAAAGAAATTGTATTGAGAAGTCATTTGTATGGAGTTCGAGACGCACTCCTTTATGCCAAAGGTCCAAAATGTGTAACTGCTCAAGATATCACCTCACTGCCGCCTTCTGTGGAAATAGTTGACACTACACAGCATATAGCTAAGCTCACAGAACCCGTGGATTTGCATATTGAATTACAAATCCAGAGAGATCGCGGATATCGTATCAGATCCACAAATCCTTCTCAAGATGGGAGTTATCCTATAGATGCTGTATCCATGCCTGTTCGAAATGTGAATCATAGTATTTATTCTTATGGGAATGAGAATGAGAAACAAGAGATCCTTTTTCTCGAAATATGGACAAATGGGAGTTTAACTCCAAAAGAAGCACTTTATGAGGCTTCTCGTAATTTGATTGATTTCTTTATTCCTTTTCTACATGCGGAGGAGGAAAACACGAATTTGGAGGAAAAGAAAAACCAATTTACTTTACCCCTTTTTGCCTTTCATGAGAGATTCTCTTATCGAAAGAGAGGTAAAAAAGAAATTGCATGGAAATCGATTTTTATTGACCAATTCCAATTGTCTTCCAGGACCTATAATTGTCTCAAAAGGTCCAATATACATACATTATGGGACCTTTTGAGTCACAGTAAAGAAGATCTTATGAGAATGGAAGATTTTCGCGCAGAAGATGGCAAACAGATATTGAGTATTTTAAAGGAGCGTTTCGCAATTGATTTACCTAAGAATCCATTTTACTTTTAAATCCATTGCAATTATTTCATCCTTTTCTTTTTTTTTCCTATTTTCGAATTGG